TCCCTCTCTTTCCTTACCTTCACCTAATTTACCGATCTTACTAACCACAATAGATCAAATAGCAATGGATACGACTATTCCAACAGTTAGACCTTTCTTTGATATGGATTCTCTATTACTAATGGCTGTGGTACGGAAAATACTGTTTAAAGAAAAGAGTAGACAAGGAATGAAAATATCCCTCTCGGTCTATGACACCTAAATGGCAGAAAAATTCGGATCAAACCCTTATTTATCTTAACCTTAGGTTAATTTACTTCGCCGAAAGGGATCAAAATTGGTCGAACCCTTATTCTTATTAGTTTTTCTTTTATTTTTGTTAGGTTTAAGTCTGACGAGAATAATATTCTACAACTAGCAATTCATTTATTTTCAAGCCGACCCATTTACTATCTATTATTTGATTGACTAATCCTTTATATTGGAATGGTTGAAGAGTCAAATGGTTTGGCAATTCCTCAGGAGGGGATGAATCGAGAGAATTTTGAATTAGAGCTCTAGATTTTTGTTCATCCCTCGCCGCAATAGTATCTCGGGGTTTGCAGCGATAACTTGGTATATCTACTATACGACCATTGACTAAAATATGTCTATGGTTAACTAATTGGCGAGCTCCCGGAATAGTCGGAGCCATACCCAACCGAAAAAGGATGTTATCCAGGCGCATTTCAAGTAATTGTAGTAAAACCTGACCTGTTGACCCCTTTGCCTTTCCGGCGATACGAACGTATTTAAGTAATTGTCGTTCTGTAAGACCATAATGAAAACGCAATTTTTGTTTTTCTTCTAGGCGAATACGATATTGGGATTTTTTCCCGGAACGCGATTGGTTTCTAAGATCACTTCCAGCTCTGGGCCTTTTATTAGTTAGCCCTGGTAAAGCCCCCAGGCGACGTATTTTTTTGAAACGAGGACCTCGGTAACGCGACATAAAGACTCCTTCTTCTTATTTCTATTTAATTATTAATTCTTATTGATGAAATTTCATTCTACAGAATAAACCTAAACTAAAAATAAACTAAATTCTAAATAAAGCCAAATTTACTGAAGTATTATTCTATTTAAAGAATAATGAGATGAGTTGGATAAATATACAGATCTTTCTATTCTATATATAGAAAAAGAAAAGATATAGAAAAAGAAAAGGATTCTTTTCGTGAGATAGTTGGAGATTCCTATAACATTAACATAACAATGGCTTTTGCGAAAAGAGGAAGACACTTTTTTCAATATTCTTTGATTTCAAAGATGCATTATCAATCATGTAAAACATCGAATAAAATAAATAGAGAAAAGCCGACTATCGGAATCGAACCGATGACCATCGCATTACAAATGCGATGCTCTAACCTCTGAGCTAAGCAGGCTCACATAACATAAATTCGACATGTATAGGAATTCACTAAACTCTTAGAATCTTTGCTATTAAATATTTGAATTCTTGGCTATTCATATTATTCATAATTAATATGAATATATTAAAGAATAGAATATATAATTTCAAATAAATGTTAAATATTATAGAACATAACGATTAATCTAGCGATATAGACTTTTCATTTTTTTATCACGATGAATTTATCACAATTCAATATTCTTTTTTTTTTATCAATTTATAAATAAATTGATAAAAAAAAAAAAAGAATCGATCGTTCAAGTATTTGAAATTTCAAGGGAAAATCAGTGGAAGAGAGACATATTTATAGGGCATGTATCCACCTATATTGAATTGCGGATACAGAAATGATAAAATCGTTTTTGATTGGATCGAATATGAGCCTCCTATAGAAGATGAAAGAAGATAGACAAGAAATCAAAGACAAAAAGGAGAAAACACTTTTTCGAGACAAGAATCGGCATCTATCTAATGAATTCAACGGTTCCGGTATAAATGAAAAAGGGGAACGAGATCGCAATGAGATTTTCATCTCAAAAAGAAAAAGGGGGATATGGCGAAATAGGTAGACGCTACGGACTTAATTGGATTGAGCCTTGGTATGGAAACTTACTAAGTGATAACTTTCAAATTCAGAGAAACCCTGGAATTAATAAAAATGGGCAATCCTGAGCCAAATCACGTTTTCCGAAAACAAACAAAGGTTCAGAAAGCGAAAATAAAAAAGGATAGGTGCAGAGACTCGATGGAAGCTGTTCTAACGAATGGAGTTGATTGTCTTACATTGGTATAGGAATCCTTCTATCGAAACTTCAGAAAAGATGAAGGATAAACCTGTAGACATAGAAGAATTGGTGTGAATCGATTCCATATTGAAGAAATAATCAAATATTCATTGATCAAAGCATTCACGCATAATCTGATATGATAGATCTTTTGAAGAACTGATTAATCGGACGAGAATAAAGATAGAGTCCCGTTCTACATGTCAATACCGGCAACAATGAAATTTATAGTAAGAGGAAAATCCGTCGATTTCAAAAATCATGAGGGTTCAAGTCCCTCTATCCCCAATTTGACTCCCTAATTATGTATCGTATCCTT